ACTTTCCGTAAGCGGGCCCGGGCTTTTTCTAACTGGTCTAGGGCCCCCTTGCGTAATTCTTCTGAATTTTGAATAGTCTTCAAGATCCTTTGTTTTCGATTATCTAATAAATCACTTAACACTCCCTTTCCAAAAAAAATCAACACACCAAGTACTACGCTTAGGTTTATTAGATTGGTTGCAAAAATATCAGTATTAAACCCGAAACTCCCCGCGGATGGCCAATAACCCAAGGAAAGGAAAGAATCGGTTACATTTTTCATATGATCTCCTCTTTCTTATAGTTATAGCTTTCTTCTAGTTATAGATAGACTACTTATTTTTATTCTTTATTGTATTCTTTTATTATGAATTTCCCTATTTCTAAATAGAAAATACTAAATTGAGTCAAAAAATATATTGATATTATAAATGGATTTTAATGGATTTTTTTTTTTCAATTGGAAATTTCCAATAATTGGAAATTTCCAATAAGCTTGATACTTATTCGATTCGAATTAGTTCGATTCGAATTAGGTACCAGGTCTTATACAGGTCAGTTGCGAAATACCTCGTTTGTTACAATACAATTGCAATACTTCCTAAAAAAAGTTCGTCCATTGGACTAAGAAGGTAAAGGAAAAAGTGAGTTGGATCCTCATTCTTAAACCAAGGATTTCCGTGGGTTGTTGTTCCTAAGTAATTAAATTGTAGGAGTTAAATATTAAAATAATTCGAAAAAACAAGATCAACAAATCCACGGAAATAAATAAAAATATGTGTTTTTAGGATTAAACAAAAGGATTCGCAAATAAAAGAGCTAATGCTACAACTAACCCATAAATTGTTAAAGCTTCCATGAAAGCTAGACTAAGTAATAAAGTACCCCGTATTTTTCCTTCCGCCTCTGGTTGTCTCGCGATCCCTTCTACAGCCTGTCCCGCAGCAGTACCTTGACCAACCCCAGGTCCAATAGAAGCAAGCCCGACAGCCAATCCAGCAGCAATAACGGAAGCGGCAGAAATCAGTGGATTCATGATAAGTTCCTCGCGCCAAAACAAAAATAAAGAAATAGTTAATGATACAATCAACCAATATTCAATTCACAATTACCGACGAAATGGAAAGGTTTCTATTGAAATCCCTATCTAAATTCACAATAGTAAGACAAATTAGATATATCTTTAGTTCATATATACCTAGTTAATGTCTAATATCACATATACGTGTTTTTCCCCCATAACGTAAACCAAATATTGTATCTTAAAGTCATCGGGATTCTCGAATCATTCTTCGAAAGATTCACAAGAGTTGTCTTATAGCGATTAGATTATATACACCTAGTTCGACCCCCCATTCCTACGCAAACCAATCCATATTTTTTTTTACAACTAAAAAATATCGTAACCTTTTTTACAATTACTCTAGATCGTCTATATCTTTATTTATACCTTATTTGTATATTTATCTTCCCTAAGTGGATTACCTTAAACGGCGCATACATTGCGTCAGGCTAAGCTAAAAAAGACTGTGTCGGAAACTAGTCAATGATGACCTTCCATGGATTCGCCTATATAAGCCGCCGCTAGGGTTGCAAAAATAAGAGCTTGAATACCGCTTGTAAATAATCCAAGGAACATGACAGGTATAGGAACTACTAAAGGTACTAAAGAAACAAGAACAACAACTACTAATTCATCAGCTAAAATATTTCCGAAAAGTCGAAAACTAAGCGATAACGGTTTTGTGAAATCTTCTAAGATGTTAATAGGTAAAAGGATTGGCGTTGGTTGAATATATTTACCGAAATAACCCAATCCCTTTTTTGTAAGGCCCGCATAAAAATATGCTACTGAAGTAAGTAAAGCTAAAGCAACGGTCGTGTTTATATCATTTGTGGGTGCGGCTAACTCCCCGTGAGGTAACTGTATAATTTTCCAGGGTAAAAGAGCCCCTGACCAATTCGAAACAAAAATAAATAAAAACATAGTTCCAATAAAGGGAACCCATGGACCATATTCTTCTCCAATTTGAGTTTTGCTCACGTCTCGAATGAATTCAAGGACATATTCAAAGAAATTCTGACCATCAGTAGGAATGGTTTGTGGATTACGAACAGCTAGAATGGCTGAACTTAATAAAATAGCAATTACGACCCAAGAAGTAATAAGTACTTGTGCATGGACTTGGAAACTTCCTATTTGCCAATAGAAATGTTGGCCTACTTCCACACCGGATATATCGTATAAACCTTTTAGTGTTTTGATAGAACATAATAGAACATTCATATTACCCTCTGAAAGAAATAGAACTTAAAAAGGAATTATTTTGATTCAACCATCTTTTTTTTTGATTTGCCTACTTGAATTATATATTTAAAATATCAACTAATCACAGAAAATCTCCGGTTTTTATCTCTTTTATGCTAGTCAAGAATAATAACCGATTCAATAAATCGATTATATGGAGTTCCCCCCAAAATTTACTTATCTTATTATTAATCAAGAATTTCGTATATAGC